TTAAATGCACCTATAATGGAGTTCAATTATCAGAAACAGAATTTCCTAAAAACTGGTTAACAGACGGTATTCAAATAAAGATCCTATTTCCTTTTCGACTACAACCTTGGCACAGATCTAAGTTAAAATTCCTTCCTAAAGATCCAATAAAAAAGAAAAGACAAAAACATGATTTTTGTTTTTTAACAGTTTGGGGAATGGAAACTGAACTTCCTTTTGGTTCTCCCCGAAAAGAACTTTCACTTTTTGAACCCATTTTTAAAAAATTAAAAAAAAAAATTAGAAAGTTGAAAAAAAATGGTTTTCTAACTCTAACAATTTTAAAAAAAAAAAGAAAAATATTTCTACATTTACCTAAAGAAACAAAAAACTGGTTCATCAAAAGTAGTCTATTTCTAAAAGAAATAATATCAAAATCAAAAAGAAATCCGATTCTATTATTTGGATTTAGAGAAGTATCTGAATTAAATGAAACTAAAAACGAAAAAGATTCACTAATCACTAATCGGACTATTCATAAATTTTCCACTTCAATTCGATCTATGGATTGGATAAACTATTCACTGACAGAAAAAAAAATGAAAGATCTGAATGCCAGAACAAAGACAATAAGAAATCAAATAGAAAAAATTACAAAAGAAAAGAAAAAACGATTTCTAATCTCAGAAAGAAATATTAGTCCTAACAAACTAAGTTATAATGCTAAACGATTAAAATTAAAATCATCAAAAAATATTTTACAGATATTAAAAAGAAACAATGCTCAATTAGTCCGTAAATCATATTTTTTTATAAAAATTTTGATTGAAAAGATATATATAGATATCCTTCTAGCTATCATTAATATTCCGAGGATCAATGTACAGTTTTTTCATGAATCACCAAGAAAAATGATTAATAAATACATTTCTATGTATAATAAAAAAGAAAATCACCAAAGAATTGATAAAACAAATCAAAATACATTAATTCACTTTATCTCGAGTATAAAAAAGGTATTTAATTATAGTAATTTTAACAAGAACTCACAGATTTTGTATAATGTAACCTCTTTGTCACAAGCATATGTATTTTACAAATTATCACAAGTCCAAGTTATTAACCTATATAAGTTAAGATCTGTCCTTCAATATCATGGAGCATCTCTTTTTCTTAAGAATGAAATAAAAGATTATTTCGGAGTCCAAGGAGGATTTCAGTTCAAATTAAAAAATACAAATTTTAAAAAATCTGTAATGAATGAATGGAAAAACTGGGTAAGAAGTAATTATCAATATAAATACGATTTATCTCAGATCAGATGGTCTAGCTTAATATCGCAAAAATGGCGAAATAAAATGAATCAACAGCATATGATTCAAAATAAAGATTTAAATAAATGGAATTTATATGAAAAAGACCAATTAATTCATTACGAAAAACAAAATAATTTCGAAGTCGATTCATTATCGAACCAAAAAGATAATTTTAAAAAATACTATAGATATAATATTTTATTATATAAATCCATTAATTATGAAGATAAGAAAGACTCATCTATTTATGAATTACCATTCAAATTAAATAATAAGCAAGAGATTTTTTATAATTACAAAATAGATAAAAGTAAATTATTTGATATGTCGGGAGGTATCCATGTCAATAAGCATCTAAGAGAAGATGATATTATCGATACGGAAAAAAGCTCGCATAGAAAATATTTGGATTGGAGAATTCTCCCTTTTTGTCTTAGAAAGAAAGTCGATATTGAATCCTGGATCGATACCGGAACCAAACAAAAAAAAAACCTTTTTGATTGGATGGGAATGAATGAAGAAATACTAGATCGTCCTACATCAAATTTAGAATTTTGGTTCTTTCCAAAATTTGTGATACTTTGCAAGGCATATAAGATAAAATCATGGATGATACCAATCAAATTACTTTTTTTAAATTTTAATGGAACTAAAGATGTTAGTGAAAATAAAAAAATCAACAGAAAGCAAAATAACGATCCTTTTATATCTATATCATCGAATGAAACAAAATCCATTCAATTAAAAAATCAAAATCATGAAGAAAAAGAGTCGGAGGATCAAGTAGATCTTGAATCAGTTCTAGCAAACCAAGAAAAAGATGTTGAAGAAGATTATGCAAGATCAGACAGGAAAGAGCGTAGAAAGAAAAAGCAATACAAAAGTAATACGGAAGCAGAACTTGATTTCTTGCTAAAAAGGTATTTATGCTTTCAATTAAGATGGGATGATTCTTTAAATCAAAAAATAATCAATAATATCAAAATATATTGTCTCTTGCTTAGACTGACAAATCCACGAGAAATTATTATATCCTCTATTCAAAGGGGAGAACTGAGTCTAGATATTCTAATGATTCAGAAAGATTTAACTCTTACAGAATTGATGAAAAAGGGAATATTGATTATCGAATCAACCCGTCTGTCGGTAAAAAATGATGGAAAATTTATTATGTATCAAACCATAAATATTTTATTGGTTCATAAGAGAAAACAACAAATTAATCAAAGATACAGAAAAAAAAACTCTATTGATAAAAAAAAATTTACCGAATCTATTGTAATAAATCAAAGTTTAATTAGAAATAAAGACAAAAATAATTATGATTTACTTGTTCCCGAGAATCTTTTATCCTCTAAACATCGTAGAGAATTGAGAATTCTAATTTCTTTCAATTCAAAAAATGAAAATGATATAAATACAGAAATTATCAATAATAATAACATAAAAAACCACGCTCACATTATAGATAAAAGCAAACGTTTTAATAGAGATAAAAATAATAAAAATAAACTAATTAAATTAAAACTTTTTCTTTGGCCCAATTATCGATTAGAAGATTTAGCTTGTATAAATCGCTATTGGTTTGATACCAATAATGGTAGTCGGTTTAGTATGGTAAGGATACATATATGTCCACGATTAAAAATTCGGTAAAGTTCCATTTGTCATATATATCCCATAGCATATATATAAAATATATGAAAACAAGGAGATATACATTGTTTTCCATCCCATATTCCATTCTGATATATGGAATTCAATCATGTATCAATTCGATCTAGAAATGAATCAATCCAATTTTTTTTTTGATTCGGCTAGAAATACATAAAGGATGGTATATTTCTTCCCTTACAAAAGAAAAAAATTATATCTATATCTAAAAATCTAAAACGAAAAATTGGATTGATTTAGGAATTCCTAACGAATTGAAGATTATTGTGTATACCAAATTCAAACCAACTGACATTCTTATTTAATATTACATTATTTATTATTACTGATCAATAAAACTATACTTAAAAAGGCGGGAGGAGGGGGATTTCATTTTATGGTAAAAAGTGCATTCATTTCAATTATTTCACAAGAAGACAAGAAAGAAAACAAGGGATCCGTTGAATTTCAAATAGTAAGTTTTACTAATAAGATACGAAGACTTACTTCACATTTGGAATTGCATAGAAAAGACTATTTATCTCAAAGAGGTTTACGGAAAATTCTAGGAAAACGCCAACGACTACTATCTTATTTGGCAAAGAAAAATGGAGTACGTTATAAAGAATTAATTAGCCAGTTGAACATTCGGGAATCAAAAACTCGTTAATTTGAAGAGTCTTTTTTTTTTTATTATTTGATTTATTAGATCTTAAACTTGAATTTTGATGAACTTATTTTCGTTTTCAGTAATTCATGGAAAAATCAATCGAGGAACCCCCTATGAATGTACCAGCTACAAGAAAGGACTTTATGATAGTCAATATGGGGCCCCACCACCCATCAATGCATGGCGTTCTTCGACTCATCCTTAGTCTAGACGGTGAAGATGTTATTGACTGCGAACCAATATTAGGTTATTTACACAGAGGGATGGAAAAAATTGCGGAAAACCGAACAATTATACAATATTTGCCTTATGTAACACGTTGGGATTATTTAGCTACTATGTTTACAGAAGCGATAACCATAAATGGACCGGAACAGTTGGGAAATATTCAAGTACCTAAAAGAGCTAGCTATATCAGAGTAATTATGTTGGAGTTGAGTCGTATAGCTTCTCATCTCTTATGGCTTGGTCCTTTTATGGCAGATATTGGTGGGCAGACCCCTTTCTTCTATATTTTTAGAGAAAGAGAGTTAATATATGATTTATTCGAAGCTGCCACTGGTATGAGAATGATGCATAATTATTTTCGTATCGGAGGAGTAGCAGCCGATCTACCTCATGGCTGGCTAGATAAATGTTTGGATTTCTGCGATTATTTTTTAACAGGAGTTGCTGAATATCAAAAACTTATTACGCGAAATCCTATTTTTTTACAACGAGTTGAAGGAATAGGTATTGTTAGTGCAGAAGAAGCAATAAATTGGGGTTTATCAGGACCAATGCTACGAGCTTCCGGAGTACGATGGGATCTTCGTAAAGTTGATCATTATGAGTGTTATGACGAATTTGATTGGGGAGTCCAGTGGCAAAAGGAAGGGGATTCGCTAGCTCGTTATTTAGTCCGAATTGGTGAAATGACGGAATCCGTAAAAATTATTCAACAGGCTTTGGAAGGGATTCCAGGGGGGCCTTATGAAAATTTAGAAACTCGAAGTTTTGCTAGAGAAAGGAATCGAGAATGGAATGATTTTGAATATCGATTTATTAGTAAAAAAACTTCTCCCGCCTTTGAATTGCCGAAACAAGAACTTTATGTTAGAGTTGAAGCACCAAAAGGAGAGTTGGGAATTTTTCTGATAGGGGATCAAAGTAGTTTTCCTTGGAGATGGAAAATTCGCCCGCCGGGTTTTATCAATTTGCAAATTCTTCCTCAATTAATTAAAAGAATGAAATTGGCTGATATTATGACAATACTAGGTAGCATAGATATTATTATGGGGGAAGTTGATCGTTGAAATGATAATTGATCCAACAACAGTACAAGCTATCAATTCTTTTTCCAGATTGAAATCCTTAAACGAGATCTATGGAATTATATGGATGCTTGTCCCTATTTTGACTCTTGTATTTGGAATCACGATAGGCATACTAGTAATTGTGTGGTTAGAAAGAGAAATTTCTGCAGGGATACAACAACGTATTGGACCTGAATATGCCGGTCCTTTTGGAGTTCTTCAAGCTCTAGCGGATGGAACAAAACTACTTTTCAAAGAAAATATTTTTCCATCTAGAGGGGATACTCGTTTATTCAGTATCGGACCATCCATAGCAGCCATATCAACTCTATTAAGCTATTCAGTAATTCCTTTTGGCTATCACTTTGTTTTAGCGGATCTAAATATCGGCGTATTTTTATGGATTGCCATTTCAAGTATTGCTCCCATTGGACTTCTTATGTCAGGATATGGATCAAATAATAAATATTCCTTTTTAGGTGGTCTACGAGCTGCCGCTCAATCGATTAGTTATGAAATACCATTAACTCTCTGTGTATTATCCATATCTCTACGTGCGATTCGTTGAAACATAAATTTTTCCCTATTACCTTTTTCTTTATTAGGACGGATTCTTTATTAGGAAAAAGGTGAAATTAATTGAATATATATCTTTATTTTTTTATTCATCATTTGGATTGATGAACTAAATTAGATAGTTATATGAGTGAAAGAAAACAGCTTCTAAATTTGCAGTAAAAAAAATCGAGACTCATTTCTTATGTACAACAGGAAAACACAAATAAACATAAGAAGATGAGATCATTTGTCCCCAAATTGGTTGATTAGTCATCCTGGCTTGAAAGCGGGCTCAAAGAATCAACCTTATTGAGTTTTTACTATCATTTATATATATATATATATATTACTGTAATGCTCCCGAGCAGTTGAGTAAAAATAAAAATGAGTGGATGGTTAGGAACACCAAGATACATAAAAGATTAGTAATAGAATTATCCAAAATAAAAGAATATTAATTGGGGCTTTAAATTAGTAGAAATGATCAGGCAGTACTCCCCACGATTCCGATCCAGAGTATGCTCCTATCCACCAATTAAACAAATGACTATCAGGAACGAAGTAATCCTTTCCTTTTTTTTTTTCAGAAGGAAGAATAGGAACAAAAAAAAAAGAATAGACTTACAATAGAAAAAAAAAAGAATCCTTTATTCTTCTTTCTTTACTATCTCGATATTCATATAAATCGAATTCGTGTCATAATTCATGAACTAATGGAATGTCTAATTCTTTTTCGTAATCGAAAATGATAGGTTGAAATATTTATTGGTATTTCTACAAGAAGTATTTTATTGAAAGATTTAAGTTATTGCTCAAGAAAGAAAAATGGAAATTCTTAAAAGATGAGATCAATTCAGAAGTACTTTATTTTAGTATTATAACAGACAGAATTACATTGGTCAAATTTTTGAATTGGGGGGCATCCGATAGATTTTGATCCTATCTATCCTACAAATGGATCAAGATAAATAATATGATCTGGCCCTTAGATTTATTTATGGCCTTCGAGGAGCCATATGAGGTGAAAATCTCATGTATGGTTCTGTAATAGCGATGGGAACAGTGATGTCATCACCGACTATGATTATCTAACAGTTCGAGTACAGTTGATATAGTTGAGGCACAATCAAAATATGGTTTGGGGGGCTGGAATTTGTGGCGTCAACCTATAGGATTTATCATTTTTTTCATTTCTTCCCTAGCAGAATGTGAGAGATTACCTTTTGATTTACCAGAAGCAGAAGAAGAATTAGTAGCAGGTTATCAAACTGAATATTCGGGTATCAAATTTGGTTTATTTTATGTTGCTTCCTATCTAAACTTATTAGTCTCTTCATTATTTGTAGCAGTTCTTTACTTGGGCGGTTGGAATATCTCTATTCCGTACATATCCGTTCCGGAGTTTTTTGATTTTGAAATAAATAAAGTAGGTAGAGTTTTTGGAACAACAATGGGTATTCTTATTACATTGGTTAAAACTTATTTGTTCTTGTTCATTCCTATCACAACAAGATGGACTTTACCTAGATTAAGAATGGACCAACTATTAAATCTTGGATGGAAATTTCTTTTACCTATTTCTCTTGGCAATTTATTATTAACAACCTCTTCCCAACTCTTTTCACTATAAAGTAATTCTTTTGTATATTTATAGTTTGTCTCAAACAAGATAAAGAAACAAATATAAAATTATTCATAGAGATTCACGATATGTTTCCTATGGTAACTGGGTTCATGAATTATGGTCAACAAACCATACGGGCTGCAAGGTACATTGGTCAAAGTTTCATGACTACCTTATCCCACGTAAATCGTTTACCGGTAACTATTCAATATCCTTATGAAAAATTAATCACATCGGAGCGTTTCCGCGGTCGAATCCATTTTGAATTTGATAAATGCATTGCTTGTGAAGTATGTGTTCGTGTATGTCCTATAGATTTACCTGTTGTTGATTGGGAATTGGAAACTAATATTCGAAAGAAACGATTGCTTAATTACAGTATTGATTTCGGAATCTGTATATTTTGTGGCAACTGCGTTGAGTATTGTCCAACTAATTGTTTATCAATGACTGAAGAATATGAACTTTCTACCTATAATCGTCACGAATTGAATTATAACCAAATTGCTTTAGGTCGTTTACCAATATCAGTAATTGACGATTATACAATTCGAACAATTTTGAATTCACCTCAATCTTTAATCAAAATGGACAAACCCCCTTTGATTAAAGATTGATTGAAGAGTCATTTTTAATCATTAAACAAAGATCTAGGTTTGATCTAAAAGTCTGAAATCTTTTTTTTTATTTTTGCATTTTGTTTGGTCAATAACTACAAAAGCTACAAATCCCAACTCGCGATTGGATTTGATTGATTGGTAAGAATTGCAGCGTAGCTTAATTTAGATTGAAAATCTATTAATATAGTCATAATTCTATCCATAATTATTTCTATTTCGAACTAGAAATTAAAGTATCCATTTTTATTTTTTCGAGAAAGAATGAGATTAGTCTGATATCAGTACTACAGTAATTTTAACCTTTTAGGATTTAATTCAATTAGGAACCCATTCTAAATAAGTTTCTCCTGGTCGGGTCAATAAAGTCATGAAAAAAAAGAATTTGATTTTTTTATCTTTTATTTTACGTACAATGAATTTACCTGGACCAATACATGATTTTCTTTTAGTCTTTCTAGGATTAGGTCTTATATTAGGAGGTCTAGGAGTGGTATTACTTACCAATCCAATTTTTTCTGCCTTTTCATTGGGATTGGTTCTTGTTTGTATATCCTTATTCTATATTTTATCAAACTCTCATTTTGTAGCTGCGGCGCAGCTCCTTATTTATGTGGGAGCTATAAATGTTTTAATTTTATTTGCTGTGATGTTCATGAATGGTTCAGAAGATTACAAAGATTTCAATCTTTGGACTGTTGGGAATGGTCTTACTGCCCTAATTTGTACAAGTCTTTTTGTTTTACTAATTACTATTATTCCAGATACAACATGGTATGGGATTATTTGGACTACAAGAGCAAACCAGATTATAGAGCAAGATTTGGTAAGTAATGGTCAACAAATTGGAATTCATTTAGCAACAGATTTTTTTCTTCCATTTGAATTCATTTCAATAATTCTTTTAGTTGCTTTGATAGGTGCGATTGCCACGGCTCGTCAGTAATAAATCTTTTTAATTGGTAATCGCAATCCAAATCAGACTTTATTCTATGTTATCACATTTATTTGAGGATTATTCATATAGAAATTCTTTTATTCGATCTATATTCCAATCTATTTTTTTTTTGTTTTGTACTTGTGATATTCTTATTCTAGTCAATCTAATCTGGTGATGTTAAATTGTTGTTCATTGTTCATATTGAAATAAATCGAAATCGCTAAGGAGTGGGGCCATGATGCTCGAACATGTGCTTGGTTTGAGTGCTTATTTATTTTCTATCGGTATCTATGGATTGATCACGAGTCGAAATATGGTTAGAGCCCTTATGTGTCTTGAACTTATACTGAATGCCGTCAATATAAATTTAGTAACATTTTCTGATTTTTTTGATAGTCGCCAATTAAAAGGAAATATTTTTTCAATTTTTATTATATCTATCGCAGCCGCTGAAGCAGCTATCGGGCCGGCTATAGTTTCGTCAATTTATCGTAACAGAAAATCAATCCGTATCAATCAATTGAATTTGTTGAATAAGTAGTATTAATCATATAAAATATTTAGATTCATTAATTTGAATTGATATTTATGATACATAGCGTATCTGATAATGTTTACGAAAACATAAGAAATTAAAGTATCTTGGTTCTATCTCATGAGTCGATCCGAAATTGAATAGACAAATTATGATAAATCATTGATTCATCTGGTGTCTAAATATATGATTCATTTCAAAATTTACTAGATCGAAAATTTATGACGTTTTTTTTTTTTTAATTATAGCTCCAATGTCACATTCAGTAAAAATCTATGATACATGTATAGGGTGTACTCAATGTGTCCGGGCCTGCCCCACGGATGTATTAGAAATGATACCTTGGGACGGGTGTAAAGCTAAGCAAATTGCTTCTGCTCCAAGAACGGAAGACTGTGTTGGCTGTAAGAGATGCGAATCCGCCTGTCCAACTGATTTCTTGAGTGTTCGAGTTTATCTATGGCATGAAACAACTCGAAGCATGGGTCTAGCTTATTGATATTTTCCATAAAAAACCACTTGAATACATTTGATTTTTTGTTTACCGACAAAAACCCGTACTAAAAAAAAAATAATAAAAAAATAGATTAGGTTTTCGAGTACGGGTTTTTCTTGTCCAAGTGTATCTTGTCTTTACCACGAATTCTTTTCCTTGGTTAACAGTATTAGTAGTTTTACCAATATTCGGGGGTTCCTTAATTTTCGTTTTCCCTCATAGAGGAAATAAGGTAATTCGGTGGTATACTATACTTATATGTTTACTAGAACTCCTTTTAATGACCTATGCATTCTCTTATTATTTCCAATTGGACGATCCCTTAATCCAATTGACGGAGTCTTATCAATGGATTAATTTTTTTGATTTTTACTGGAGATTAGGAATAGATGGACTTTCTATAGGCCCTATTTTACTGACCGGATTTATCACCACTTTAGCTACTTTAGCGGCTCGGCCAATTACTCGGGATTCTCGATTATTTCATTTTTTGATGTTAGCAATGTATAGTGGTCAAATAGGATTATTTTCTTCTCAAAATCTTTTACTTTTTTTCATTATGTGGGAGTTAGAATTAATTCCTGTTTATCTACTTCTATCCATGTGGGGGGGAAAGCAACGTCTGTATTCAGCTACAAAATTTATTTTGTATACTGCAGGAAGTTCCGTTTTTTTATTAATGGGAGCTTTAGGTATCGCTTTCTATGCTTCCAATGAACCAACATTCAATTTTGAAACATCAGCTAATCAATCATATCCTGTGACCTTGGAAATACTATTCTATATTGGATTTCTTATTGCTTTTGCTGTCAAATCACCGATTATACCCTTACATACATGGTTACCAGACACCCATGGAGAAGCACATTACAGTACTTGTATGCTTTTAGCTGGAATCTTATTAAAAATGGGAGCATATGGATTGGTTCGAATAAATATGGAATTATTATCCCACGCCCATTCTATATTTTCTTCTTGGTTGATAATAGTAGGCGCAATACAAATAATCTATGCAGCTTCAACATCTTCTGGTCAAAAAAATTTAAAAAAAAGAATAGCCTATTCTTCTGTATCTCATATGGGTTTTACAATTATAGGAATTTGCTCTATAAGCGATATGGGACTCAACGGGGCCATTTTACAAATAATATCTCATGGATTTATTGGCGCTGCGCTTTTTTTCTTGTCAGGAACAAGTTATGATAGAATACGTCTTGTTTATCTTGACGAAATGGGCGGAATGGCTACCCTAATGCCAAAAATATTCATGATGTTCAGTATCTTATCATTAGCTTCTCTTGCATTACCGGGCATGAGCGGCTTTTTTGCAGAATTGGTAGTATTTTTTGGAATAATTACCGCCAAAAAATATTTTTTAATGCCAAAAATACTAATTACTTTTGGAGCAGCAGTTGGAACGATATTGACTCCTATTTATTTATTATCTATGTTACGCCAGATGTTCTATGGATACAAGCTGTTTAATGCCACAAATTCTTATTTTTTTGATTCTGGACCACGGGAATTATTTGTTTCGATTGCTATCCTTCTGCCTGTAATTAGTATTGGTATTTATCCGGATTTCGTTTTCTCATTATCAGTTGACAAGGTCGAAGCTATTCTATCGAATTTTTTTTATAGCTAATTTTTTTTTATAGGTAGTTATTAAAAAATAAAAAAAAAACGGAATTGTAATCAGATATGTTTAACATTTGCGAGAACCTTTTGAATCACTCAAGTAATGGAGTGATTCAAAAGGTTCTCAACGACTTACCTGAAGCTTCTTATATATATGTTAAGCTGTCCTATGGTTATATTTGTTAAACTCGTTCTTCAATTCAATTAGGATATTAATGTAAATGAACCATAACTATGTAGTCCTATTCCTAATAAATTAACCCCAAAATAGCATATCCAAATTATAAGAAAACCGATCGAAGCAACAATTGCAGAATAAAAACCTTCCAAATTCTTATTTGTTCGAGTATGGAAATAAATCGCGAATATGGTCCAAGTAATAAATGCCCAAGTTTCTTTTGGGTCCCAATTCCAATATGATCCCCATGCTTCATTAGCCCAGACTGCTCCTGAAAGAATACCTATGGTTAAAAAAAGAAACCCTATACTAAGAATACGAAAACCCCAATGATCTAATTGTTGAATCAATTGAAACCTGTAATAATTCCTAGACGAAGTAACAAAAGTATTTTTAAAAATACTTCTTTTTTCCATCATGTATTGGATCTCATCAACGGGAAATGAATCATTTAATAAATTATTGTTTTTGCCAACAATTCTTATGACTTTTCGAAATGTAATTACTAGAAGTGCTGCTGACAATAATGATCCACATAAAAGAGCTGCATAGCCCGATACCATCATACTTACGTGCATTATTAACCACTGGGATTGGAGAGCAGGTACTAAAATTTTAGATTGATGCATGTCGGTTAAAAGACCCCAAGTAGCAAAGCCCTGAGTAAAAAAAGTACTTGGTGCGGTTATTGTGCTTAAATACTTTTTATGTTTTTTAAAATATGGAACCATATGAATAATAGAGAAAATCCATGAAAGAAATATTAATGATTCGTATAAATCACTTATTGGTAAATGTCCCGAATAAATCCAACGAGTAATTAGTAATCCTGTTAGGCAGAAAAAAGTGGTTAACATGCCTTTTTCTGACGAATCATAGAGTCCCACAAATTCATTGACTAATAAGGTTAGAAAATGAATTATAATTACAATTGAAACGACCGAAAAAGATATATGAGTTAATATATGTTCTAAAGTCAAAAATATCATAAAAAAAAAGGGGGGAATACTTTAATTATCCATAATTTTACATATGGAATTGAATTCATTATAGGATTTATTCTATCCTTTTAATAATTAGATAATTTAATTATGTTATGCCGCCACTCGGACTCGAACCGAGATGCTCTAGCACTGCTTCCTAAGAGCAGCGTGTCTACCGATTTCACCATGGCGGCTTGCTCAAAATTATAATAACCCTTTTTTATTCAATTGGCGAGCTTGAAGGAGTTAATTCAATGTAATATTTTTTTTTTGAAACATTCAAATTAATAATTAATGAAAATAAAAATGAATTTTTATTGTATTAATCCTTAGAGTTTCGTTAGGTATAAAATTTGTGTTAAGGTTTAGCAACCCCATTAGGTATTGATTTATGGACATATAATATAACAAAAAAAGTTTCGAGTTCTGTCCCGGACTTTAAAATTGAAAACTGGAAAATCTTATCTAATTTAATGTATATTCCTTGATAGATCATCCAGATCAAGCATATGATCTAAACCAGATCAGGCAAAATGTACACATTTTTATCTATCTAGTACTTCTTAAAATTGGATTGAAGGCATCAAAGGTTCTATTTTCTATAGTGATTAAAAATAATAATTGTCAAGACAGTTATAAAATAAGTTAAACTTAATTCATTTTTTTTTTTTTTATTGACTGATTCTTTAAAAATTAAAAATAGATAAGAGTCAATGAATCATAAACAAGAAAGAATTCAATTTTTTTTTATTAAAAATAATAAGATTTTTTTTATGGAACATACATATCAATATTTATGGATTATATCTTTCGTTACACTTCCAGTCCCTATGTTAATAGGAATGGGGCTGCTACTTTTTCCGGTGTCAACAAAAAAACTTCACCGTATATGGGCTTTTCCGAGTGTTTTATTGTTAAGTATAGTTATGGTTTTTTCGACCGATCTGTTTATTCAGCAAATAAATAGCAGTTCCATTTATCAATATGTATGGTCTTGGACCATCAACAATGATTTTTCCTTAGAGTTCGGGTATTTGATTGACCCACTTACTTCTATTTTGTTAATATTAATTACTACGGTTGGAATTTTGGTTCTTGTTTATAGTGACAGTTATATGTCTCATGATCAAGGCTATTTGAGATTTTTTGTTTATATGAGTTTTTTCAATACTTCAATGCTGGGGTTAGTTACCAGTTCGAATTTAATACAAATTTATATCTTTTGGGAATTGGTTGGAATGTGCTCTTACCTATTAATAGGTTTTTGGTTCACACGACCTAGTGTGTCCAATGCTTGTCAAAAAGCATTCGTAACTAATCGTGTAGGCGATTTTGGTTTATTATTAGGAATTTTAGGTCTTTATTGGCTAACAGGCAGTTTCGAATTTCAGGATTTGTTTGAAATATTCAATAACTTGATTTCTAATAATGATAATGAGGTTCATTTTTTATTTGTTACTTTGTGCGCTTTCCTATTATTTTCGGGTGCAATTGCTAAATCGGCACAATTCCCTCTTCATGTGTGGTTACCAGATGCCATGGAAGGACCTACCCCTATTTCGGCTCTAATACATGCTGCTACCATGGTAGCAGCGGGAATTTTTCTTGTAGCTCGACTTCTTCCTCTTTTCGTAGTTATACCTTACATAATGAAGCTAATAGCTTTGATAGGTATAATAACAGTACTCTTAGGAGCTACTTTAGCTTTTGCTCAAAAAGATATTAAGAGAGGTTTAGCCTATTCTACAATGTCTCAATTGGGTTATATGATGTTAGCTTTAGGTATGGGCTCCTATCGAGCCGCTTTATTTCATTTGATTACTCATGCTTATTCGAAAGCATTGTTGTTTTTAGGATCTGGATCGATTATTCATTCAATGGAAGGTATTGTTGGCTATTCTCCAGATAAGAGTCAAAATATGGTTCTTATGGGTGGTTTAACAAAACATGTTCCAATTACAAAAATTGCTTTTTTATTAGGAACTCTTTCCCTTTGTGGTATTCCACCTCTCGCCTGTTTTTGGTCCAAAGATGAAATTCTTAATGATAGTTGGTCGTATTCACCTATTTTCGCAATAATAGCTTTTTCCACAGCAGGATTAACTGCATTTTATATGTTTCGGGTTTATTTACTTACTTTTGAGGGGCATTTAAATATTTATTTTCAAAATTATAATGGTAAAAAAAACAGCGCATTCTATTCAATATCTTTATGGGGTAAACAGGGATCAAAAATGCTAAAAAAAAAAATGCGTTTATTACCTTTATTAACAATAAATAATAATGAAAGGGCTTCCTTTTTTTGTTTTTTTTGGAAGAAAATATATCAAACTGGTGGTACTGTAAGAAGGATGACGTGTCCTTTTATTACTATTAATCATTTTGGCACTAAAAGAATTTTTTCCTATCCCCAGGAATCAGATAATACTATATTATTTCCAATGCTTGTTTTGGTACTATTTACCTTGTTTATTGGAGCTATAGGAATACCTTTCAATCCATTCAATCAAGAAGAAAT